AATGCGATTTCATAACTAGTTGGTGCGTTCAAATAATCCAAAGAAGTTCTGTTTCTAAACCCTATTTTTTTGGATTCGATTCTTTCGCTTGAATCCAATCAAGCGGAATCTTAACGCAATTCAAAAAATGAAATAGAAATAAATAAAAATACAAAATCCATAAAAATGGAAGAGGATGGGGGAAAAAACTTATTAGATACCATTGACTCCGGTATCTAATAAGTTCTACCTACTATTGGATTTGAACCAATGACTCCCGCCGTATGAAAGCGATACTCTAACCACTGAGTTAAGTAGGTCATTTAGTATTCCAAAGAGAACCAAATGCAACCCATCTCATTGATGGATTATAAATATCATATTCTTTATACGCAATAATAATTTAAGCAATACCACTCAAAAATTTAGGATGTTGGATCATAGAATATTCATCTTGACAACAAATTATATACATGATAAAATATGCATCACAAGTACTAAGGGCTATAGCTCAGTTGGTAGAGCACCTCGTTTACACGCGCGCCAATGCTTTTCAGGGGAGTCTATCATATCATACAATCCAAAAAATGGATCTTATTGAGAAATCAATGTCTTACTCCATAACTTTGAGGGAACAATAGCCTGACAAGTGGGTCGGTCCGATTTGAGTGCCCATGTAGGTACCAACCAGACCCCATCATTGATTTGAGGTATTGATAAGGTGAATAACAGTACATTCAATGCTAGGCATAATGAGTATAAGGTCCTCAAAAAATCTCTTTTCGTCCTATGAACTTTAAGGTGTATGAAGTTTCATATTGAATTTTCTAAACCGAACGATAGAGACTTTATTTAACTTAAAACGATCTAGGCCAGAGGCAGACCTACGTCAAGATAACCCCACCCTTGAAACACTTTGGTAGTGCTCCTGAATCAGAATCCCAAATAATGAATCAGAGCACGTGGATCCATCTCCTTATCTTATTTTTCTATCAGAAAAAATATGGTGAATTGGCTGATATTTCTATCAGTTAATGAAGAGCCCAATGCAAAAAAAATGCATGTTGGGTCTTTGAAACAGTTCAAATCATTTTGATAATAAAAAGTTTGAGCTGTTTTACCGAGAAGGTCTACGGTTCGAGTCCGTATAGCCCTAGAGCTCTATAAAATTAACATGAATAAAATAAAAAATTGTAGAATTTTTCATTTCAAATTTTCATTTATTCATTCTTGTTTGTTGCTTGTAACTAATCGGGTCATCGAAATAAAAATTTTTTCCCAAAAACTCACTCACAAGAATCATTTAAAGCAGAACACAAAAGTGAAAGAAAAGCGTATTTCAAGGGATCGAATCGATCCGTTTCCAATCGTGGATAAACAAACCAACCAATCCTTTGTCATTAATCTTCGTAGGAAAATTGATATTATGGAATTTTCCTGTCCACAATTAAGGAGCGATACTCCTTTTCTTTGGTATACCTAACCTTAATTAAAATGAATTTAAGAAGTCAAAATCATGACACGAGTCCGGTTCAAAAACCCGAAGAGTTATTCACAGAGATTTAGGGAATAACCTGATGTATTTGTGGACAAGCTAAAGCTTGTTGAAAAACAAATCTCTTTGGTAAGTTTCCTTGTCAACAATACACTGTAAATATAGTAAAATAAGCTTTTGCCTCATATATCTTACCTAGACCTAGCGAAGCACAACAAAAAAGGGACGGTCCTCTTTTCCTGTATTCAATCAAGAGAAAACCCCCCCCAGATTCTAATAAACGAAATATCCCAACACTAAGATATTTGAAATCCTGAGGTAGAAATACCTCTTCATTCTCTTACATTTGAATACTTGTTTTATTTTAAATCACTAAGAAAAAAAACGACAAAAAGACCTCCTTATTCTATTCCTAAAAAAACCTAAATTATAAATCGAATTTTTATAAAAACAAAAATTCAAATAATCAAAAGAATAATAAGTCAAAATCTAAACACAAAATAATAATTCTATTTTTTTTATTTGGAAGTCGCTTTCTTTAGCAAGAATTCTAGGTGAAAACAAGAGAATTTGGCTAAGCATAACATATAGAGTTATACTAACTAAAGAAATTAAAGAAAATAGAAATAAAAAAATTCAGTAGACTATAAATAAACTGGAAATAGGATGCCGGTCAAGTCAGTCGATAAATCTTGAAATGAGATATGCCCCGCAATAATCAAGGGAAACCGGGTGGTTTGGCCAAAACGAATTCTTGTTTTGACTAAACAGTTATGGGTGACTTTACAACTTCAATTCGAATCGACCAATCCGGTCTATTTTCCACGTTCATAGGAGTGCGTCTATGTTTTTGCTTTACGAATATGATATTTTTTGGGCGTTTCTAATAATATCAAGTCTTATTCCTATTTTGGCATTTTTTATTTCCGGGATTTTAGCCCCGATTAGCAAAGGGCCAGAGAAACTTTCTAGTTATGAATCGGGTATAGAACCAATGGGCGATGCTTGGTTACAATTTCGAATTCG